CCGGTTTGAAAAACCAGTTGTAACTATTCTTTTCGACCCTAAACGATGGAATCGTCCGCTACGATATATAAAAAACAATCGATTTGAAAATGCCGTAAGAACTGAAATGTCACAATATTTTTTTGATACATGTGAAAGTGATGGCAAAGAAAGAATAGTTTTTACGTACCCTCCCGGTTTGGCAACTTTTTTGGAAATGATGCAAAGAAAGACGTCCCTGTTCCCAAAGGAAAAAGTCCCTTCTAATGAATCTAATGAATTTTATAATCAGTGGAGTTATACCAATGAACATAAAAAGAAAACTATAAGCAAAATTTTTATAAATAGAGTAAAAGCTCTCGACAAAAATCTATCAAAAACTCTCGCTAAGCAATCCCTTGTTCTGAATGTACTCGAAAAAAGAACTCGGTTGTGTAATGATAAAACGAAAAAAGAATATTTAACAAAAATATATGATCCTTTCTTAAATGGACCCAATCGCGGACGAATAAAAAAGTGGGTTTCACTACCAATTAAAAATGAAATTTATATAAAAAATTTTATAGAAAAGTTTTGTATAAATAAGATTCATAGTATACTTCTTATTATCAACCGCCTTGAATTTGAGCAGAAACTAAATCCATTTGATAGAAAAACATGCGCAAAGCAAATTTCTTATTTATTGAACTTAATCAATGAACTTGCTGTAAAATCAACATCAAGTCTAAATTTTAAAAGACCCTTTTTAGTTCCCGAACACAAACAAGTAAGAATTGATTCAGAAGATAGAAAAAAAATATTCAAATTTTTATTTGATGCAGATAGAACTCTGCACAACGAGAAAACAAAAAAAAAAAAATCTATTGCACTAAAAGAAATTCATAAAAAAGTCCCTCGGTGGTCATACAAATTAATTAACGATTTGGAACAACAGGAGGGAGAAACCGAGGAAAGTGTGGTAGAGGATCATGAGATTCGCTCAAGAAAAGCCAAACGTGTAGTTATTTTTACTGATAACCAACAGAATATTGATACTGATACTTATACTAATACGCAAGAAACTAATAATACTGATCAAACAGACGAAGTAGCTTTGATACGTTATTCACAACAATCTGATTTTCGTCGAGATATAATCAAAGGCTCCATGCGTGCTCAACGACGTAAAATCGTTACTTGGAAATTCTTTGAGGCAGATGTACATTCCCCCCTTTTTTTGGACCGAATAGACAAATCCCCTTTTTTTTCTTTTGATATTTCCGAACGTATAAACCTAATTTTGAGAAATTTTATGTGGACAAACACAGAACTCAAAATTTCGGATTTGAAAGAGAAAACCACAGAAGAAAGTGAGAAAAAAAAAGAAGAGGATAAAAAAGAAGAAGACAAAAGAAAGGAGAAAGTACGTATAGAAATAGCGGAAGCCTGGGATAGTATTTTACTTGCTCAAGTAATAAGAGGTTTTTTGTTAGTAATCCAATCAATTCTTAGAAAATATATTATATTGCCCTCATTGATAATAGTTAAAAATATCGCCCGTATGCTATTATTTCAATTTCCCGAATGGTCCGAGGATTTAAAGGATTGGAATAGAGAAATGCATGTTAAATGCACTTATAATGGCGTTCAATTATCAGAAAAAGAATTTCCAAAAAACTGGTTAACAGACGGTATTCAGATTAAGATTCTATTTCCTTTTCGTCTGAAACCTTGGCACAGATCTAACCTACGAGCCCCTTATAATGATCCAATGAAAAAAAAAGATTCCAAAAATGATTTTTGTTTTTTAACAATTTTTGGAATGGAAGCTGAATTCCCTTTTGATTCTCCCAGAAAACAACTTTCATTTTTTGAACCTATTTTTAAAGAACTCAAAAGAAAAATTATAAAATTGAAAAAGAAATGCTTTCTAATTCTAAGAATTTTAAAAGAAAAAACAAAATTTTTTCTAAATGTTTCAAAAGAAACAAAAAAATGGGTCATTAAAAGCATTCAGTTTTTAAAAGCAATAAAAAAAGAATTTTCAAAAATAAACCCAATTCTCCTGTTTGGATTGAGAAAAAGAAACGTATATGAATTTGAATTAAGTAAAACTAAAAAGGATTCGATAATCAGTAATTTGATGATTCATGAATCGTCCATTCAAACTATACCTCGGGATTGGACAAATTATTCATTGACAGAAAAAAAAATGCAGGATCTAACTGATAGAACAAACACAATCATAAATCAAATAGAAAAAGTAAAAAATGAAAAAAAGGGGGGATTTCAAATTCCAGATCAAAATATTAGTTCTAACAAAACAAGTGCTGCTGATAAAAGGTTGGAATCACAAAAAAATATTTGGCAGATATTAAAAAGAAAAAATGTTCGATTAATCCGCAAATTCCATTATTTTTTAAAAATTTTCATTGAAAGGATATACATAGATATCTTTCTGTGGATCATTAATATTCCTAGGATCAATACACAACCATTTCTTGAATCAATAAAAAAAATTATTAATAAATACATTACCGATAATGAAACAAATAAAGAAAAAATTGATAAAACAAATCAAAGTTTAATTCACTTTATTTCGACTCTAAAAAAGGCACTTTATAATACTAATATTAGTAATAATAATTCAAATAATTTTTGTGACTTATCCTACTTTTCACAAGCCTATGTATTTTACAAACTCTCACAAACCCAATTTATAAATTTCTATTTATCTAAGTTAAAATATGTTTTTCAATATAATGGAGCAGCCCTTTTTATTAAAAATGAAATAACGGATTCTTTTGTTGGAACACAAGAATTGTTTCAGTCTCAATTAAAACATAAGAATCGTCAGAAATCCGGAATGAATCAATGGACAAACTGGTTAAGGAATCATTATCAATATGATATATCTCAGATTAGATGGTATAGATTAGTAACACAAAAATGGCGAAATAGATTCAATCAACACTGTATGAATCAAAATAAGGATTTATGCAATTCATTTAAAAAAATGAAATTTATTCACTACGAAAAACAAAAGAATTTTCAAAAGGCTTCATTACTGAATCAAAAGGAGAGTTTTAAAAAACAATATAGATATGATCGGTTAGCATATAAATCTATTAATTCTGAAGATACGCAGTACTCTTCAATTTATGAATCGCCATTTCACGTAAAAAATAATCAAGAAGTTTTTTCGAATTCCAACACACATAAACGAAAATTTTTTAATATGATGGAAGGTATTCCTATTATCCCTATCAATAGTGATCTAGTACAAGATGATATTAGAGATATGGAGAAAAATATGGATAGAAAATATTTTGATTGGAGAATTCTCTATTTTTGTCTTAGAAAGAAAGTCGATATCGAAGCCTGGATCAATATCGATACTGACAGTAATAAAAAATTTACTAAGGCTAAGCTTAATAATTATCAAATAATTGATAAAATAAAAAAGAAAGATCTTTTTTACCTCACGATTCATCAAGATCAAGAAATCAACCTATCCAATCAAAAAAGATTTTTGGATTGGATGGGAATGAATGAAGAAATATTAAATAGTCCCATATCAAATCTTGAACATTGGTTCTTCCCAGAATTTTTGATACTTTATAATTTGTATAAAACTAAACCGTGGGTTATACCAATAAAATTACTTCTTTTAGATTCTAATATAAAAGAAAACGCTACTTATATTGAAAACAAAAGCATCGCTGGAAATAAAAAAAGAGATTCTTTTATATCCTCTAATGAAAAAAAATCTCTTGAATTAAAAAAAAGAAATAAAGGTCAAAAAGAATCCGCGGACCAAGCAAACCTTGAATACGCTCTTTCAAACCAAGAAAAAGATGTTGAAGAAAATTATATGGGCTCAGACATGAAAAAACAAAAAAATAAAAAGCAATACAAGAACAATACAAAAGCAGAATTTTTTTTCTTGCTAAAAAGGTATTTGCATTTTCAATTGCGATGGGATGATATTTTAAATAAAAAAATAATCAATAACATCAAAGTATATTGTCTCCTGCTTCGACTGATAAATCCAAGAGAAATAACTATATCCTCTATTCAAAGGGGAGAAATGAGTCTGGATATTCTTATGATTCAGAAAAATTTAACTCTTACAGAATTGATCAAAAGAGGAATTTTTATTATTGAACCGATTCGTCTATCTATAAAAAATGATGGACAATTTATTATGTATCAAACCGTTAGTATTTCATTGGTTCATCAAAGTAAACACCAAATTAATCAAAAATACCGAGAAAAAACCCATGTTGATAAGAATTCTGATAAAGTCATTACCAAATATCAAAAGATGACTGGAAATAGAGATAAAAATAATTATGATTTGTTTGTTCCTGAAAATCTTTTATCACCCCGACTTCGGAGAGAATTTAGAATTCTAATTTGTTTCAATTCTAATAATAGAAATGATATGCATAAAAATTCAGCATTGGGAAATAGGAATAAGGTAAACAGCCAGCGTTTGGATAAAAGCAAAGAAAAACTTATTAAATTAAAGTTATTTCTTTGGCCCAATTATCGATTAGAAGATTTAGCTTGTATGAATCGGTATTGGTTTGATACCAATAACGGCAGTCGTTTCAGTATGTTAAGGATACATATGTATCCGCGATTTTAAATTAATTACTAGTCCTTGCTATATTTCCCATACATATCATAGCGGGTCGATGACGACAAAGAGGTGCACACATCCATTGTCTTACATTCCATTCTGATACATGTAATTCAATGACCTATCAATTCGATCTAGAAATGAATCAATAAGACCTTCTGATTGTAAGACTAAGTTTTTATATTTTGGGAGTGCAGAAAACAACCACCCTTTTGTATACCCTTTCAAATGTATACCTTTTTAAATCTAATTTGAAAATGAAAATAGGATTGATTCAATTTGATTTTTAAAAATCCAAAATTTATAACGAAATAAAAAATTATTTTCTATACCAAACTAAAACGAGTGACATTATTATTACTGATCAATAAATATATCTATCAACAAAAATATCTTAAAAAAAATAGGGGTTTTCATTTTATGGTAAAAAATTCATTCATCTCAGTTATTTCACAAGAAGAAAACAGGGGATCTGTTGAATTTCAAATATTTAGTTTCACCAATAGGATACGAAGACTTACTTCACATTTACAATTACACAAAAAAGACTATTTATCTCAGAGAGGTCTACGTAAAATTTTGGGAAAACGCCAACGACTGCTATCTTATTTGTCAAAGAAAAATAAAATGGGTTATAAAGAATTAATAAATCGGTTGGATATTCGAGAATTAAAAACTCGTTAATTTGAGGAGGCATTTTGAATTATTTGATTTATTAGATCTTGAATTTTAATGAACTTTTTTCATTTTCAGAAATTCATGAAAGAATGAATTAAGGAAAAACCTATGAATATACCAGCTACAAGAAAAGACCTCATGGTAGTCAATATGGGTCCCCAACACCCATCAATGCATGGTGTTCTTCGACTTATCATTACTCTAGATGGTGAAGATGTTATTGACTGTGAACCAATCTTGGGTTATTTACACCGAGGGATGGAAAAAATTGCGGAAAACCGAACAATTATACAATATTTGCCTTATGTAACACGTTGGGATTATTTAGCTACTATGTTCACAGAAGCAATAACGGTAAATGGACCGGAACAATTGGGAAATATTCAAGTACCTAAAAGAGCCAGCTATATCAGAATAATTATGTTGGAGTTGAGTCGTATAGCCTCTCATCTGTTATGGCTCGGTCCTTTTATGGCGGATATTGGTGCACAGACTCCTTTTTTCTATATTTTCAGAGAAAGAGAATTAGTATATGATCTATTCGAAGCTGCCACCGGTATGAGAATGATGCATAATTATTTTCGGATCGGGGGAGTAGCGGCTGATCTACCTCATGGCTGGATAGATAAATGTTTGGATTTCTGCAATTATTTTTTAACAAGGGTTGCTGAATATCAACAACTTATTACACGCAATCCCATTTTTTTAGAACGAGTCGAGGGGGTAGGCATTATTGATCGAGAGGAAGTAATAAATTGGGGTTTATCGGGACCAATGCTGCGAGCGTCCGGAATACAATGGGATCTTCGTAAAGTTGATCAGTATGAGTGTTACGACGAATTTGATTGGGAAGTACAGTGGCAAAAAGAAGGAGATTCATTGGCTCGTTATCTAGTCCGAATTGGTGAAATGATAGAATCCATAAAAATTATTCAACAGGCTCTCGAGGGAATTCCGGGGGGACCGTATGAGAATTTAGAAATCCGATACTTTGATAGAGAAGGGAATCCAGAATGGAATGATTTTGAATATCGTTTTATTAGTAAAAAACCTTCTCCTACATTTGAATTGCCGAAACAAGAACTTTATGTGAGAGTCGAAGCCCCAAAAGGAGAATTGGGGATTTTTATGATAGGGGATCGAAGTGGTTTTCCTTGGAGATGGAAAATTCGACCGCCGGGTTTTATAAATTTGCAAATTCTTCCTCAGTTAGTTAAAAGAATGAAATTGGCTGATATTATGACAATACTAGGTAGTATAGATATCATTATGGGAGAAGTTGATCGTTGAAATGATAATTGATACACCAGAAGTACAAGATATCGATTCTTTTTATAGATTGGAATTTTTAAAAGAGGTCTATGGAATTATATGGTTATTTATTCCTATTTTGACTCTTGTATTGGGAATCACAATAGGCGTACTGGTAATTGTATGGTTAGAAAGAGAAATATCTGCGGGAATACAACAACGTATTGGACCTGAATACGCCGGCCCGTTGGGAGTTCTTCAAGCTCTAGCAGATGGGACAAAACTTCTTTTCAAAGAAAATCTTTTTCCATCTAGAGGAGATACTCGTTTATTCAGTATCGGTCCATCCATAGCAGTTATATCCATTTTAGTAAGCTATTTAGTAGTTCCGTTTGGTTATCGCCTTGTTTTAGCGGATCTCAATATTGGTGTTTTTTTATGGATTGCCATTTCAAGTATTGCTCCCATTGGACTTCTTATGTCAGGATACGGGTCAAATAATAAATATTCCTTTTTAGGTGGTCTACGAGCTGCTGCTCAATCGATTAGTTATGAAATACCATTAACTTTATGTGTGTTATCCATATCTCTACGTGCGATTCGTTGATATATAGACATAAACTTTTCTTTATTCTTTCTGTCTAGGAATGAATTGAGTAGAGTAGATATCTTCCTTTTTTTTTTATTAATTATTCGGATTTCGGATTGAAGAATTAAATCAAATAGTTATATGAGTGAAAGAAAACAGCTTATATATAATATATAAATTAAGTATAAATAAGATAATTTAGAATATATAAATTCGCAGTAAAAATATTGAGTCTCATTTTCCATGTATAAGAATTAAAGAGTTAAGCGGAAATAAACATAAGAAACCGTTTACCCCAAGATTGGTTGATTAGTCATCCTGACTTGAAGCGGACTCAAAAGATCCACTGTATTGAGTTTTAACTATTATTTGTATGTATTACCATACACGTATTATCATAACGGGGGGTTGAACAAAAAAGAGTGGATGGTTAGAAACACCAAGATATGAAACGGATTTGTAATGGAACTGGATATTATGTAAATTATCCAAAAGAACATTTTGACATAATATACAAACAAAGAATACTAATTGGGGCTTAAAGTTGGTAGAAATTATTAGGCAGTACTCCCCAAAGCAAGATTCCAATCCAGAGTATGCTCCTATCCACCGATTAAATACATAACTATTGGGAACGAAAAAAACCTTTACTTTATTTTGTAAGCCCTGTTTTTCTCAGAAATAGAAAGAAGAATAGGAACGAAAAAAAAAAAGAGAAAGAAACCCAATTCCAATAAAAAAATCCTTTTTATCTTTTTCCATATACATATATATAGAATTTGTATCATAATTCATGAATTAATATGGAATTTTTTTTTAGTGAAAAAGACGGTTTATTGATATTTTTACAAATTGATATTTCTACAAGAAGTATTTTATTGAAGAATTAAGTTATTACTCAACAAAGAATAATTTTTATTATTTAAAGAGGGGTTGAGATCAATTCAGAAGTACTTTATTTATTTATATTTATTTTATTATTAAAATAATATAAACAAATAAATAATAATTATAACAGACAGAATTCAATATGGTCTAATTTTGGACCGTCCAATAAAGTTTTACCTTATTCATCCTACAAACATATCAAGATAAAATAAAAATAAAACTTACCCGGTCCTTAGATTTATTTAAGGCCTTCAAGGAGCCGTATGAGGTGAAAACCTCATGTACGGTTCTGTAATAGCGATGGTAACAGTGATGGTATCACCGACTATGATTATCTAACAGTTCAAGTACAATTGATATAGTTGAGGCGCAATCAAAATATGGTTTGGGGGGGTGGAATTTGTGGCGTCAGCCTATAGGGTTTATCATTTTTCTCATCTCTTCCCTAGCAGAATGTGAGAGATTACCTTTTGATTTACCAGAAGCAGAAGAAGAATTAGTAGCAGGTTATCAAACCGAATACTCGGGTATCAAATTCGGTTTATTTTATGTTGCTTCCTATCTAAACCTATTAGTTTCTTCATTATTTGTAACAGTTCTTTACTTGGGAGGTTGGAATATCTCTATTCCGGACATGTATGTTTCTGAGTTTTTTGAAATAAATAAAATGGGCGGGGTCTTTGGAGCGACAATTGGTATCTTTATTACATTAGCTAAAACTTATTTGTTCTTGTTCATTCCTATCACAACAAGATGGACTTTGCCGAGGCTAAGAATGGACCAACTATTAAATCTTGGATGGAAATTTCTTTTACCTATCTCGCTCGGTAATCTATTATTAACAACTTCTTCCCAACTCTTTTCGCTGTAACGGAATATTCTATATTCACAACTTGTATCAACCAAGAGAAATAAACAAACATAAAATTATTCATATATATATATTCACGATATGTTTTCTATGGTAACTGGGTTCATGAATTATGGGCAACAAACAATACGGGCTGCAAGATACATTGGTCAAAGTTTCATGATTACTTTATCCCACGCAAATCGTTTACCCGTAACTATTCAATATCCTTATGAAAAATTAATCACCGCGGAGCGTTTCCGGGGTCGAATTCATTTTGAATTTGATAAATGTATTGCTTGCGAAGTATGTGTTCGTGTATGTCCTATAGATCTACCCGTTGTTGATTGGAAATTGGAAACGGATATTCGCAAGAAACGATTACTAAATTATAGTATTGATTTCGGAATCTGTATATTTTGTGGAAATTGTGTTGAGTATTGTCCAACAAATTGTTTATCAATGACTGAAGAATATGAACTTTCTACTTATGATCGTCACGAATTAAATTATAATCAAATTGCTTTGGGTCGTTTACCAATGTCAGTAAGTGACGATTATACAATTAGAACAATTTTTAATTCGCCTCAAATAAAAAAAAGTAAATCTCTTGATTAAAGAAAAATTTCCAATTACTTTAACAATACTAAGGTTCGGTTTTGATCTAATTTAAATAAATTTTTGGTTCTTTCGTTTTGTTTGGTCAATAACTACAAATTCCAAGTGTTGATTGGTTGGTAAGAACCAAGTCTTAGTTTGGATTTTAAATCTATTAATTAATATATCTATATATTATATATTTCGAAATATAAAGTTTTCGGATTAGAACTACTCCTTCAGATAAAGAATAAAATTAGCCCAATAATTGTACCTACATTTAGTCACATCCCTTAGGATTTAATTAGGAGTTTCTCAAAAATTAGAGAAAAAAATTCTGGTCAGGTCTCAATAAGGTCATGAAAAACATTTCGATTTATTTATCTCTTATTTTACATATAATGGATTTGCCTGGACCAATACATGATTTTCTTTTAGTCTTTCTCGGATCGGGTCTTATACTAGGAGGTATAGGCGTGGTATTATTTACCAACCCCATTTATTCCGCCTTTTCATTGGGACTGGTTCTTGTTTGTATATCTTTATTCTATATTCTATTAAACTCCTATTTTGTAGCTGCTGCACAACTTCTTATTTACGTAGGAGCTATAAATGTTTTAATTGTATTTGCTGTGATGTTCATGAATGATTCAGAATATTACAAAGATTTTAATCTTTGGACTGTTGGGGACAGGTTTACTTTGCCTGTTTGTATAAGTATTTTTGTTTTACTAATGGTTACTATTACAGATACGTCATGGTACGGGATTATTTGGACTACAAGATCAAACCAGATTATAGAGCAAGATTTGATAAGTAATAGTCAACAAATTGGAATTCATTTATCAACAGATTTTTTTCTTCCATTTGAATTCATTTCGATAATTCTTTTAGTCGCTTTGATAGGTGCAATTGCCGTAGCGCGCCAGTAATAAATCTATAGAATTAGCAACAGTAAATCCAAATTCAATTCTGTTCTGTGTTATTACATTTTTTTATCTTCAATTTTAAAATAGGTATTGTTTATGTCTAAAACTTAAAATAGAAATTCTTTTATTTAATCTATTATCAATACAATATATTCCGTTGTTCCGGACTTTATATTCTAGTCAATTGAATCTGTTGAATTGTTGTTCAGTTCATATTGAAATGAATCAAAATTGATAAGGAGTTAGCCAATGATGCTCGAGCATGTACTTGTTTTGAGTGCCTACTTATTTTCTATCGGTATCTATGGATTGATCACGAGCCGAAATATGGTTAGAGCCCTTATGTGTCTTGAACTTATACTGAATGCGGTTAATATAAATTTCGTAACATTTTCTGATTTTTTTGATAGTCGGCAATTAAAAGGAAATGTTTTCTCAATTTTTGTTATAGCTATTGCCGCCGCTGAAGCAGCTATTGGACCGGCTATTGTTTCGTCAATTTATCGTAACAGAAAATCAACTCGTATCAATCAATCGAATTTGTTGAATAAGTAGTATTGTATTAATCATTGAAATTTTAATATTCATAAATTCGAATTAAATGACCATACATTAAATTTTCGAAAATGTAATAAATCAAAGTATCTTGGCTCTATCGCATGAGTCGATCCAGAAGTAGATTGTTTTAAAATTTCTGGTAAATTATTGATTCATCTGGATGTCTAAATATATGAGTCATTTACAAGTTTACTAGATCGAAAATTTCTGACGTTCAAAAATTTATAGATTCAATGTCACATTCAGTAAAGATTTATGATACGTGTATAGGGTGTACTCAATGTGTGCGAGCCTGCCCAACCGATGTATTAGAAATGATACCTTGGGACGGATGTAAAGCTAAGCAAATCGCTTCCGCTCCAAGAACGGAGGACTGTGTTGGTTGTAAGAGATGCGAATCCGCCTGCCCAACGGATTTCTTGAGTGTTCGCGTTTATTTATGGCATGAAACAACTCGAAGTATGGGTCTAGCTTATTAATACGTTCCAGAAAACCCTACTCGAATACATTTGATTTTTTTACTCTTACCGACAAAAACCCGCGCTCAAAATATATTTATTTCGAGCACGGGTTTTTCTGGTCCAAGTTTATTTTGTTTTTACCATGAATAATTTTCCTTGGTTAACGCTAATTGTAGTTTTGCCAATATTCGCGGGTTCCTTAATTTTCTTTCTTCCTCATAAAGGAAATAAGGTAATAAGGTGGTATACTATTTGTATATGTATACTGGAACTCCTTCTAATAACCTATGCATTCGGTTATCGTTTCCAATTGGATGATCCGTTAATGCAACTAACGGAGAATTATAAATGGATCCATTTTTTTGATTTTTACTGGAGGTTGGGAATAGATGGAATTTCTATAGGACCTATTTTACTGACAGGATTTATCACAACTTTAGCAACTTTAGCGGCTTGGCCCGTTACTCGAGATTCCCGACTATTTCATTTCCTAATGTTAGCAATGTATAGCGGTCAAATAGGACCATTCGCTTCTCAAGACCTTTTACTTTTTTTCATCATGTGGGAGTTAGAATTAATTCCCGTTTATCTACTTCTATCCATGTGGGGGGGAAAGAAACGTTTGTATTCAGCTACAAAATTTATTTTGTACACTGCCGGAGGTTCCGTTTTTTTATTAATGGGAGTTCTAGGTCTTGGTTTATATGGTTCCAACGAACCGACATTAAATTTTGAAACATCAGCTAATCAATCGTATCCTGTAGCACTAGAAATAATATTCTATATTGGATTTCTTATTGCTTTTGCTGTCAAATCACCGATCATACCCTTACACACATGGTTACCAGACACCCACGGAGAGGCACATTATAGTACTTGTATGCTTTTAGCCGGAATTTTATTAAAAATGGGAGCGTATGGATTGGTTCGGATCAATATGGAATTATTACCCCATGCCCATTCTATATTTTCTCCCTGGTTGATGATAGTAGGCACAATTCAAATAATCTATGCAGCTTCAACATCTCCCGGTCAGCGTAATTTAAAAAAAAGAATAGCCTATTCCTCTGTATCTCATATGGGTTTCATAATTATAGGAATTGGTTCTATAAGCGATACAGGGCTCAATGGGGCTATTTTACAAATAATTTCTCACGGATTTATTGGCGCTGCGCTTTTTTTCTTGGCCGGAACGAGTTATGATAGAATACGACTTTTTTATCTCGACGAAATGGGCGGAATGGCTATCGCAATTCCAAAAATATTCACGACTTTCAGTATCTTATCAATGGCTTCGCTTGCATTACCGGGCATGAGCGGTTTTGTTGCCGAATTGATAGTTTTTTTTGGAATACTTACTAGCCAAAAATATTTTTTAATGACAAAAGTATTAATTACTTTTGTAATGGCAATTGGAATGATATTAACTCCTATTTATTCATTATCTATGCTACGCCAAATGTTCTATGGATACAAGCTTTTTAATGCCCCAAACTCTTATTTTTTTGATTCTGGACCGCGAGAGTTATTTGTTTCGATTTCTATCCTTTTACCTGTAATAGGTATTGGTATTTATCCCGATTTCGTTTTCGCATTATCAGTTGACAAGGTCGAAGCTATTATATCAAATTTTTTTTTATAGATAGTTTTTGTGAATAAACGAAAATAAAAAATACGATGGTTTTTAAAATTGTTCATTGTACAATAAAAAAAGTTTTTTTATGCTCTTAAGTTAAATAAAAAATTGGAATTCTATTATAAATATAAACATATAACCAGAGATTTTTGACATTTTGAGAACCATTTGAATCAAGTAATGGAAATGGAAGGATTCAAATGGTTCTTGATGGTTTTCATATATATACGTATGCTGTCCTATGCTTCTAGTTGTCAAGTACTTTATTCAATTCAATTAGATAGTAATGTAAATGAACCGTAACTATGCAACCCTATTCCTAATAGATTAACTCCAAAATAGCATATCCAAATTATAAAAAAGCCCATTGAGGCCACAATTGCAGAATTTATACTTTCAAAATTTTTATTTGTTCGAATATGTAAATAAATTGCAAATACGGTCCAAGTAATAAATGCCCAAGTCTCTTTTGGATCCCAATTCCAATAGGATCCCCATGCTTCATTAGCCCATACTGCTCCCGAAAGAATACCTATGGTTAAAAGGATAAACCCCAAACTAATAATACGATAACTCCATCGATCCAATTGTTGAATTAATTGATATCTGTAATAATTCTGAGAAGAAATCAAAGAAGTGTTTTGTAAGACATTGTTTCTTTCATTCACGTATTGAATCTCACCAAAGGAAAATAACTCAGTTAATAAATTATTGCTTTTACTAAAAATCCTTATGAATTTTCGAAATGTAATGACTAGAAGAGCTAGTGATAATAATGATCCACACAAAAGAGCTGCATAGCCCAATACCATCATACTTACGTGCATCATTAACCAATGGGATTGGAGAGCAGGTACTAATATTGCGGATTGATGCATTTCAGTTAAAAGACCCGAAGTAGCGAAACCCTGGGTAAAAATAGCGCTTGGCGCGGTTATTGCGCTTAAATGGTTTTTTTGTTTTTTTAAATAAGGAATCATATGAATAATGGAAAAACCCCACGAAAGAAAAATTAATGATTCATATAAATCGCTTAATGGTAAATGCCCCAAAAAAATCCAACGAGTAATTAACAATCCTGTTATGCAGAAAAAAGTAGCTATCATCCCCTTTTCTGATGAATCATATAGTCCTACGATTTCATCGACTAATAAAGTTATCAAATGAATTGTAATTACAATTGAAATGATTGAAAAGGATATATGAGTTAATATACGCTCTAAAGTTGAAAATATCATAAAAATTTTTAAAAACGGGGGGCCTCAATTATAGTAATTGAAATCGGGAATTGAATTCATTATAGGGCTTACTCTTTTAGAAAAAGCCATGCCGCCACTCGGACTCGAACCGAGATGCTCTAGCACTGCTTCCTAAGAGCAGCGTGTCTACCGATTTCACCATAGCGGCTTATTCGAAATCATAATAACCTATTTTTATTTAATCGTCGAGATTGAGGTGGTTAATTCAATATTTTTTTAGGAAACATTAAAATTGATGACTAAAAGTTTGTTTCAAATCGTTTTTTTTATTATTTATTTATTATTTTCTTTTCATTGTTTATTTTAGGGTATACGTTTTTTTAATTTAACTAACAACGGAACGGGATTTTTCGTTTCGTAGTTTATTACTTTACGGTCTCCTGAAAATAAAGAAGAACGTTTGTAACTAGATAATTTTGACTTCAATCCATGGATTGAACTAAAAAAAAATGAATTATCGAGTCAAGTCGATGGGGAGGGTGAGAATCCCCATCTTGAAAATGATAAAGCATACCAAAACCAAAGGTGAAACCTTGTGCTTGCATTTATTCTTTTTTCAAACAAAAGAATACCATTCATTTTGTAAATTCAGTAGACAACCGAATTCTTATTTCGACTAAAAAAAAGATTTACCTCTTCTAATGTTTTAACCTGATCAATAACAATATTAAATGGAAATCTTTTTTTTTAATGAAAATGAAATAGTAATTTAGATTATTTTACTATTAATATAATATTTTTATATATTATTATAATATTTTTATAACTTCTAAATTATAGAAAAAAACTTATAAATAAAAAAATTCTAACAAAAATGAGACTCTTTTTCGAATTTCGAATTAGACCGATCCGTATTATTTAATATATTGGTTTTTTATTTATTTGTCACATAAAAAAAACTTTTTGAGCTACCGGTAGAAAGAGATTTAGCTAATGAAAAAGCTTTCAATGCTGCCCAATACCCCTTCCTTTTCCAACTATTTTTACGAATACGTTTTTTTGAACTAGAGGTACGCTTTTTTGGAACTGCCATTAAAAAATGATAATAGGTTCGGCGATTGGATGTGAAAGACATCTATTGTTCAAAATCAATTGTTCTTTACTATAATCTCTATCTAGTTATTCTCTAAATTACACTCCCAAGGTCTATGGAAAAATATTATAAAATATTACTAAGAACAATAAGATCTACTATAGCCAAATAAGCCAAATAGAATAGATTGAAGTTGAAAAAAAAAAAAAATACAAACAAAGGGGTTGCGTGTTTGCTTTCTTTTTTTGTCATGTTACATTCTTACATGTAATAAAATACATCGAAAGGTTTGAAAACTCAATACCTCTCCTACCAAAACTTTAATAACTTTTCTTTTCTTTTTCTATTATATTAATTAAATTGGTCAAGTTCGAAGAAAAAGTACACTTAATTTTCAAACTCGAATGAGCCTAGTAGTTAATAGATTAAAATATAAAAAATACTTTCTAAAAGTCGTTTTATTGGCCCCTCCGTTTTTATTTTACATAAAAAAGTGTGGGATAGCATTTCCTACAATACAAATAGCTTTTATTGTAATTGTAATGGAAGACAATTAATTAGTTCTAAAATGAATTCGTTAATGATTGGGAATAAAATAAACCCAAACAAACTGCAATAAAGAGTTTTTGGTTTATTTTATGGAAAATCGGTTTTATGGGTCAAGTTATGGTTCCTATAATTCGTATAAAACACTATTTTTGCTGCCATTATTTATCCTTGCTCTATAGATATAAAAAAACTATTTTAATACGTAATAATTAGAATAATTAGACCGAAAATGCAATTTTTTGTTTTTATCTTAATAAAATTTTACTTAAAAATATAAATTTCATATTAACAATTCAATTCAATATTAATAATAAACTAAAGAACTAAAGTACTTATTTCTTTTTCACTCGTAACTTGTTCATATCATTTGACTAACCCTAACTCTTCATCTTCGTTTGAAATAGTTGAAGTCGTTTGGAAAGATTCCGAAGAATTAAGGCTGAAAAATTATATATTAAGTTTTCTTTTCTTAATTTTTATTATTATTTTATTAATCGATCGCTTTCAAAAGAAAAGAAATAAGAACCAGTGAGTCAGAAACAATTAATTAAGATAATTTTTTTTTTATTTATTTTTTTATGGAATATACATATCAATATTCATGGATCATACCGTTCATTCCACTTCCAGTTCCTATGTTAATAGGAGCAGGACTTATACTTTTTCCAACGGCAACTAAAAATCTTCGCCGTATGTGGGCTTTTCCGAGTGTTTTATTATTAAGTATAGTTATGCTTTTTTCAGCCCATTTCTTTATTCAGCAACTAAATACCAATTCTGTCTATCAATCTGTATGGTCTTGGACTATCAATAATGATTTTTCTTTAGAGTTTGGCTACTTGGTTGATCCACTTACTTCTATTATGTTAATATTAATCACAAGTGTTGGCATTATGGTTCTTATTTATAGTGATAATTATATGTCTCATGATGGGGGATATGTGAGATTTTTTGCTTATATGAGTTTTTTCAATACTTCAATGTTGGGATTAGTTACTAGTTCGAATTTAATACAAATTTATATTTTTTGGGAATTAGTTGGAATGTGTTCTTATCTATTAATAGGTTTTTGGTTCACCCGACCCAGTGCGGCTAATGCTTGTCAAAAAGCGTTTGTAACTAATCGTGTTGGGGATTTGGGGTTATTATTAGGAATTTTAGGTTTTTATTGGATAACAGGCAGTTTTGAATTTCGGGATTTGTTTGAAATATTCAAACACTTGGTTTATAATAATGAAGTTAATCCTTTATTTGTTACTTTATGTGCCTTCTTATTATTTTCCGGCGCAGTTGCTAAATCTGCCCAATTTCCCCTTCATGTCTGGTTACCCGATGCCATGGAAGGGCCTACCCCTATTTCGGCTCTTATCCATGCTGCTACCATGGTAGCAGCAGGAATTTTTCTTGTAGCTCGTCTTCTTCCTCTTTTCATAGTTATACCTTACATACTAAATCTAATATCTGTAATAGGTATAATAACATTATTTTTAGGAGCTACTTTAGCTCTTGCTCAAAAGGATATTAAGAGAGGCTTAGCTTATTCTACAATGTCTCAATTGGGTTATATGATGTTAGCTTTAGGTATGGGTTCTTATCGAGCTGCTTTATTTCATTTG